TCTTGTTTTTTTATTTGTCCACTACTTCTTATACTTAGAATGTTTCGTAATAAATCGAAAAGGTTCTGATAAATCGGAAAAAAGACTAGGAATCTTTGAAAAAGAGGATCAAGAATCATTACTCTTTCGGCACAAGAAAGGGGTGTAGAAAATTCCCTTTCTTGTGCCGAAGACTGGGAAGACGAATAATACCTTTTACGAACTTGATGTCAATAAATCTGCAAGTCTAGAAATTCATTTCGGCCAATTGAACCTTCTCGAACTGTTTCTTTTTAAGAACCAAAAAGATTTGTGCCAAAATAACAGATGCCAAGAAGAACAAAAGGCCTTGGACACGTAATGGATCTTGAAGTACTATTTCCGCATCCCCCTGACCAAATCCGCCCACATTAGGATTACTCGTTAATGGTTGATCAAATTTCACGGATTCGCCCTCTGAAACAAGAAGTTCTGGGCCCGGGGGGATAATATCAACCACTTGACGTCCATCCGGATCTGTTATGGTTATTTCATATCCCCCCTTCTTTTCTTTTCGTATGATTTTGCTTACTATACCTGCTGCTGTAGCATTATAAACTGTATTGTTACTCTTGCTCCCGTCGGGATAAATCTGACCCCTTCCTCTGTTCCCGCCTACGTATATAGGATATTTTAAGAAGTGAACATCTTTCTTAGTAGCGGGGTCGGGGGAAAGAATAGGAAAGGTGATTTCACTATATTTCTGACCGGGGACAGGGCCTATCACAAGAATATTTTTTTTATTAGGGCGATAGCTCTGAAAAGACAAATTGCCTATCTTTTCTTTCATCTCGGGAGAAATACGATCGGGGGGGGCTAATTCAAAACCTTCCGGTAAAATAAGAACAGCCCCTACATTCAAACCCCCTTTTTTACCATTAGCAAGAACTTGTTTCAGTTGCATATCATAAGGAATTCGAACAACTGCTTCAAATACAGTATCGGGAAGTACCGCTTGCGGTACCTCAATATCCACGGGCTTATTAGCTAAATGACAATTGGCACATACAATACGCCCGGTCGCTTCTCGTGGATTTTCATAACCCTGCTGTGCAAAAATGGGATATGCATTTGAAATGGCCGTCCGAGTTATGATATATATCATGAGCGATACGGAAATAGATCGAGTAATCTGTTCCTTTATCCAAGAAAAAGTATTTCTAGTTTCCATGGTCCAATCGTTGATCCCAAAATTTCTACAATAGGTGGGGTAAGTCGCTAGTATAGTTCCCTATCCACGATTCTGTTAGTTACTGGAATAATAATAATTTTACTGGAATGCTATTTTACTGGAATAATATAGGATGAATCCCGCAGATGGGTAAAAATAGAAAGCATAAATTTTCAATGCTTTGTTTATGTACAACTACAAAGTAACAAACCTTCTAATTGGATTAGATTAATATGAGTGGATCTTTTATCAGTCATTCATTGAATGATAAATAACTACAAGTGACGGAGATACGCGATTTAAATAACGGAAAATCCAATATTTAAAAACTGTATCAAGAATGACTGGAAAAGTGGAAACAAGACCCGATATAATTTGATCATTCTGAACAAATCCAAAATCTTTGTAGACAGAGCCGATCATTAATTCCCAACCGTGGGGTGAATGGAATCCGATACATAAATCGGTTAATAAAAGAATAGAAAAAGCTTTGACTGTGTCGCTTAGGTTATATAGGAATTCCTGGGCCCAAGAGTTAAGAATAACAAGTTCTTCATTACCCAAAATAGAATAACCACTTAGAATAACAAAACAGATTATATTTATCGAGAAGTGAAAAATCGTATGGATACGATCCTCGTTGTGTATCTTGATTAATTGGATCGTTTCTTTTTGGATTCCTATAGGAAGCTTGTGTAGACGTGTCTCCGAGTATTCTTCGATCATTTCGTCCAAGACAAAGAGTTCCTCTAATTCTATGAATTTTTCTAGAATACCCCTTTCTTGAATATCATTCAAAAAAATTTCGGATTGCCCAGCATTCCACCAATTAGTAACCCAAGATTCCAGACTTTTTTTAAATGAGAGAGAAAGCCACCAAGGCAAAAATACTATAGATACAAGAGGAGTGAATGCTTTCTTTTTTGCCATTTTTGCATCTGTGAATTGTTAATCAACCCGCCTCATTCGTCGACTCTATGCGATCGAATCCTTCTTTCACGCATGAGTTCTATACAAGGTATGGAACCTATGAATCTATTTTATTTGTGATTTTGTGGTTAGTCTTTGAATCTCGAAAGACTAGAGAAATCGACTAATAATCCATTTCGAATGAAGAAATACTAAAAAAATATTGTTTCCCGATATCTCAATTGGGCAAATTCGAAACAACTGTCTCCTTTCGATGAATGACCGAAAGAACCGCTTTAAGTAATGAATATTAGTCAAATTTTGAGACGAAAGAATCCCTTTTCTATCACAATATCCAATATTTCGAAAAAAAAAAATTCACTGATTGCCCACAGACAGGAATAGTAGAATAATTGAATTGAGGGAAAGATTTTGCGATACTCAAAGTAGCAAAACAAGACAGAAATTGGCTAGTTATCATTATTAAAAAATCTAATTGTTATTTTTGTCTTGGTCATTAAGGAACCCAAAAGAAAGGAGAAAATGAAACGTCGATTGACAAAAAAAAAGAATTTCGTTTTGTAGTTGTTCCACCCGCTTTGGCTCGAATGACCCTTTTGATGAAACTTCACTTAGGTTATGTTATAGAAAAAAAATAGGATTCTTGGATTTTTCCCCCAAAGCACCCATTTCCCATTTTTTTTTCAAAATACTTCAATTGGTACACGCAAGAAATAGGCCAATTCAGCAGCTTTTTGTTCAATTTCTCGTGGAGTCAAATTCTCATCAGTACGAGTTAAGGGAATGGCCCCCTGGCCTCGGATGTCCATATAAAGGACACGACGGGCATAAATACCCTCTTTAACTTCTATTCTAATGGACTGAATATCTTTTATAAGGAATCGGAGGAATATGCGACGATTTTTTCCAGGAAATCCCCAACGAAAAATGCACACTATGCCTTCCTTTCTATCGAATCGATCATAACCGCTGCCTACATTCCAGGAAATTGTGCACCACAAATAGGAACTAATAAAGAGACCCGCGATTCCGTAGAAAGACATCACGATACCTTGTGGAAAAAAAATGATTTGCTGAGACGGAAAAAAAGATATCAAATTTCTACCAAGATAACTGGAAGTTCCAACCAATAAGAATCCTAATGAACCTAAAAAAAGGATAAAGGCCCAGCAGAAATTACTTATTTTTCGAGACTCCGTTATAAGTTCTATCCATATATGTTCTGATCGCCAACTCATACTTGATCCGATTGTATTTTATTGGAATTGAGAGAATACCTCAAATTAATTTGACTTTACCTTTTTTGTTTCCGAAGTAACTCTCATCAACTAGCACTAGTTTGATGTGAACCTTTAGGAGTAATTCATCAAATTGCTTAGATCTAATCTAAACTAAAATAATAACATACCCTTCATATGATCCCACTATACATATAGATCCGAGGGCTTTTTATTTCAGCCATCCAGCGATCCTGGTCGATTTGAAAACAGCTAGAATTCATTTACCCATATATTTATTATGTTTCCGCAGGTATAAGAGTCCTTTCCTTTATGTTCGGCAGAAATCACATGTTATATCATATTTCACTAAATAGATATCTGTGTTAGTTATGATGCAAGTCTAAGTTTTGAAAAAAAAAATCGAAGAGATGGGGTCCATCGGGTCTAAACAATCTTGTTTTTTTGAACATGAAGAAATAAAGAAGCCATTGCAATTGCCGGAAATACTAGGCCTACTAAAGGCACAAAAATAGAGGGAAGGTTGAAAGTTGTCATAGAATGGGTACCTCGATTTATTGTTTGTACCTGTTATTATTATTTATATATTATTTATAAATAATAATATCTTATAATAATTATAATTAATAATTTTCATTATTATTTAATTATTAATTCAATTCTTAGTATAGATCTAAGTATCTATATATCTATATCTAAGTTGAGGATATAGAATAAGTGCAAGGAATGTAGAGCTAAATAAATGAACTTATTCATCTTTCTTCATGAAAGATATGTATGATAATCAACTTTATTATTTTTCTTGATTTCTTTGTCTTTTATTCTTTTTACTAAAGAAAGAGTTTCTTACAGATTATCGAAAGATTCTAACGAATCGGAACCCAGAGGTATTTTTAGCTAAACGGGATTTTCGGGAAATAGAGAAAAATACAAAACTTTCTATTTTTTATATTTGAATTATATACGTAAGATGAGAAGAAGAAATTCGTTTTGTTTGCCCAATTTCACGAAAGGAAGAATTCACTCTTTTTTTTGATAGAGACTTCTTGATTAGTAATCAGAAATATAGGTAAAAGGAGGTTATGCGCGGCTTTTGATTCTTTCTACAATTAGATCTTAGGTCACCAAAGAAAATTCCTATTTCCTTTAATTCCGAATAAACTAACTACTCGTTTGCTACAAATAATTGAACTTAGTGCTCTATTTGGTTTTGATTGAATTTTTATTCAAAGGAAAGAAAGCGTGGAGCTTAAATAACTCATTCAGAACGCTTTTTAAAAGATTACGTGGTACGATTAGGTCGAATAATCCCTTCTGGAATAAATATTCAGCCGCTTGCGAACCTTCGGGTACTGTTTTATTCAATGTTTGTTCAATTACTCTTTTACCCGCAAACGCAATGTAAGCATTGGGTTCGGCAATAATGATATCACCCAACATACCAAAACTAGCCGTCACCCCACCAGTAGTAGGAGATGTAAGGATTGATACATAAAATAACTTTTTATTTAATTGATAATCATATAAAGCAGACGATATTTTAGCCATTTGCATCAAGCTCAAACTTCCTTCTTGCATGCGCGCCCCCCCGGAAGCACACACTATAATAAGAGGTAGAAAATTATTGGTAGCGTATTCAATCA